ATTTGATGTATTCATCATACTATTCCGTTGGTCGGCAATTTGGGATCACTACTATCACTACTATAGTAATAGTAGGTATAAAGTAATAGTAGGTATAAGAATCATTTATGATACAAGTGGTAATCATACATATATTATATTAACAATTTGTTATCGATTTGGTATTTTCTGAACGGAGCCTGGATACTTTATTTTATCAGTCCAAGTAAACCATAAATTCTTCTAAATTGATAATATTGATCCCCAATATAAAATAAATTGATCTAATTGCACTTCACGCTCCGAATGATTGATTGATGCCTCACTCAATACAATATCTCTTGGGCGAAACAGAGGATATCTCGATCAGGGGAGAGAACGGGTAAATCCCATATGACCCAATATGTCTGACAAGTCGCACTATATGTCAACCCAAACCGCATCTTCCTCTCCAGGACTCCGAAAAGGTACTTTTGGAACACCAATGGGCATTAAATTAAAGAAAAAAATTTAGTACTATACTTCACTTTAATATGGAAACGTAACAATCAATGGTTTATTGTCTTCATCCCTTTTTTCTCTTTATTCTATTTGATACATAGATTGGAAAGTTTATAGAGTAAGACAGAATGAATAAAGAAAAAATTTGAACGAAGAAATCGATCGTTCGAATGATAAACAAGTATCTATCCATTCGTTCCCCAAAAATGGGACCAATCCTCCCATTGCGTATTGGTACTTATCGGGTATAGAATAGATCTGCTTCTCTTTGTTCTTACGAACAAAATTGTTCCGTTATTTTCACGTTATTTTCAATGGAATGGAATAAATATTAATCCTTTCCGATACGGAATCTACTGAAAAGGTTAGGTACATGGTTAGTATATATATATAGTCTTTTCCAATGCGATAAAATAAAGTGGCATAGTGTCTATTTTTCTTTGATAAAGAGGTATTTCCATGGGTTTACCTTGGTATCGTGTTCATACTGTCGTATTGAATGATCCCGGTCGATTGCTTTCTGTTCATATAATGCATACAGCTCTAGTTTCTGGTTGGGCTGGTTCGATGGCTTTATATGAATTAGCGGTTTTTGATCCCTCTGATCCCGTTCTTGATCCGATGTGGAGACAAGGTATGTTCGTTATACCCTTCATGACTCGTTTAGGAATAACCAATTCGTGGGGCGGTTGGAGTATTTCAGGAGGAACTATAACAAATCCGGGTATTTGGAGTTATGAAGGTGTGGCAGGGGCACACATAGTGTTTTCCGGTTTGTGCTTCTTGGCAGCTATCTGGCATTGGGTATATTGGGACCTAGAAATATTCTGTGATGAACGTACGGGAAAACCTTCTTTGGATTTGCCCAAGATCTTTGGAATTCATTTATTTCTCTCAGGGGTAGCTTGCTTTGGCTTTGGCGCATTTCATGTAACAGGTTTGTATGGTCCTGGAATATGGGTGTCCGATCCTTATGGACTAACTGGAAAAGTACAATCTGTAAATCCAGCGTGGGGCGCGGAAGGTTTTGATCCTTTTGTTCCGGGAGGAATAGCCTCTCATCATATTGCAGCGGGTACATTGGGCATATTAGCAGGCCTATTCCATCTTAGTGTTCGTCCGCCTCAACGTCTATACAAAGGATTACGTATGGGCAATATTGAAACTGTACTTTCCAGTAGTATCGCTGCTGTTTTTTTTGCAGCTTTTGTTGTTGCTGGAACTATGTGGTATGGTTCAGCAACTACCCCAATCGAATTATTTGGTCCTACTCGTTATCAGTGGGATCAGGGATACTTTCAGCAAGAAATATATCGAAGAGTTAGTGCCGGGCTAGCCGAAAATCTTAGTTTATCGGAAGCTTGGTCTAAAATTCCCGAAAAATTAGCTTTTTATGATTATATTGGTAATAATCCGGCAAAGGGGGGATTATTCAGAGCAGGCTCAATGGACAATGGGGATGGAATTGCTGTTGGATGGTTAGGACACCCCGTCTTTAGAGATAAAGAAGGGCGCGAGCTTTTTGTACGTCGTATGCCTACTTTTTTTGAAACATTTCCGGTAGTTTTGGTAGATGAAGACGGAATTGTGAGAGCTGATGTTCCTTTTAGAAGGGCAGAATCAAAGTATAGTGTTGAACAAGTAGGTGTTACTGTTGAGTTCTATGGTGGCGAACTTAATGGAGTAAGTTATTCTGATCCTGCTACTGTGAAAAAATATGCTAGACGTGCCCAATTAGGTGAAATTTTTGAATTAGATCGGGCTACTTTGAAATCCGATGGTGTTTTTCGTAGCAGTCCAAGGGGTTGGTTCACTTTTGGGCATGCTACGTTTGCTTTGCTCTTCTTTTTCGGACACATTTGGCATGGCGCTAGAACCTTGTTCAGAGATGTTTTTGCTGGTATTGATCCAGATTTGGATGCTCAAGTGGAATTTGGAGCATTCCAAAAACTTGGAGATCCAACTACAAGGAGACAAGTAGTCTGATACGACATTGTTGTGGTATCTTTCGCCTCTATTTTTTTTTTTATTTGACATTGGGTATCAGAGAAATCTTGACTTGAATCACCTTTCTTTGACTTTTTTTCTTTCTTTATATGATATGATAAATGATCCCAAATGAATAGGTGTGGAAGCTATAATTGTAAACCACGATCGAATCCATGGAAGCATTGGTTTATACATTCCTTTTAGTCTCGACTTTAGGGATAATTTTTTTCGCTATCTTTTTTCGAGAACCACCTAAGGTTCCGACTAAAAAAATGAAATAACCTTTCGAAATAATTTAATTGAAGTAATGAGCCTCCCATATTGGGAGGCTCATTACTTCAACTAGTCCCCGTGTTCTTCGAATGGATCTCTTAGTTGTTGAGAGGGTTGCCCAAAAGCGGTATATAAGGCGTACCCAGTAAAGCTTACAAGTAAACCGGATATGGAGATGGCGACTAGGGTTGCTGTTTCCATTTTTAGATAATTTCAAGATCACAATGGATCTACGATAAGATCGTTTATTTACAACTACAACGGAATAGTATACAAAGTCAACAGATCTCAACCAATCATTAAATAGGATTTATGGCTACACAAACCGTTGAGGATAGTTCTAGATCTGGGCCAAGACGAACTACTGTAGGGGATTTATTGAAACCATTGAATTCGGAATATGGTAAAGTAGCTCCGGGATGGGGGACTACACCACTTATGGGGGTCGCAATGGCTCTATTTGCGATATTCCTATCTATTATTTTGGAAATTTATAATTCTTCCGTTTTACTGGATGGAATTTCAATGAGTTAGGTTTATAAGAACTATGAAGTCCTAGTCTTTCAATCAAAGAAAAAATTACTTTAGACTTGGATTTCTAGACCATTCTATTCTGGTAGTTCGACCGTGGAATTTTTTTGTTTCGGTATTTCCGGAATATGAGTGTGTGACTTGTTATAATTGATCCTATTGATAATACATAGAATGGACCTGTTATCTCTATCAAGATGATTCTACCTCGTCGGATATTTATTCTAGTATCTGGAGCACGGAATATATAGAATAGATCAAGAAAAGAAATATTTGAACTATGATTCATACCTACTATTTATTCAGACCTCGCAACCGGACTCAAAAAAAATTCAAATAGGTATTTCCTAAATCAAACGAATTTTATTCCTTCAGATTTATTTTGACCGAAGGATAACTCTTTCTCTAGATTTTGTTGAGTCATTACATCCATTCATTCAATAAGTGATCATCAAAGGTTCTTACTCAGAGAACCTTTGAGTTTAGCTTGAGGCTAAATCATCGTGGTTCTAGTATGAATCTGAGGTTTCAATTGATTCATAGGGTCTCAACAAGAGAATTCCTATCAATAGTAAAACAAGAGTAAATCCGCAGTACGCACAAAAAAAAAAAAAACAATAAATCAAATAACAAATAAAAAATAGGGAAGAGAAGATTCAAGAGGCCTGTAACGATCAACATAAAGAAAGACAGATGAGCCAACTTGATATTTTTTGGCATTATCATCACAAAGAAGAGATTCCGGATTTTTGTTACTTCGTATCTTCGAGGCAAATCGAATCAAGTGGTTAATGAAGTTTTTCATTTTCTATTATATATCCGTTGAAATCAGTATTTGTGTGTTTCCGCTTGAGCCGTACGAGATGAAATTCTCATATACGGTTCTCAGAGGGGGAGTTCCATTGGGTTACCTATCTCAATAAAGTATACGATTGGTTTGAGGAACGTCTTGAGATTCAGGCGATTGCAGATGATATAACTAGTAAATATGTTCCTCCTCATGTCAACATATTTTATTGTTTAGGGGGGATCACACTTACTTGTTTTCTAGTACAAGTAGCTACGGGTTTTGCTATGACTTTTTACTATCGTCCAACCGTTACAGAGGCTTTTTCCTCTGTTCAATACATCATGACTGAGGCCAACTTTGGTTGGTTAATCCGATCAGTTCATCGATGGTCAGCAAGTATGATGGTTCTCATGATGATCCTGCACGTATTTCGTGTGTATCTCACAGGTGGATTTAAAAAACCTCGCGAATTAACTTGGGTTACGGGTGTGGTTTTGGCTGTATTGACTGCATCTTTTGGTGTAACTGGTTATTCCTTACCTCGGGACCAAATTGGTTATTGGGCAGTAAAAATCGTGACAGGCGTACCTGAAGCTATTCCTGTAATAGGATCGCCTTTAGTAGAGTTATTACGTGGAAGTGCTAGTGTGGGCCAATCCACTTTAACTCGTTTTTATAGTTTACACACTTTTGTATTGCCTCTCCTTACTGCCGTATTTATGTTAATGCACTTTCCAATGATACGTAAGCAAGGTATTTCCGGTCCTTTATAGAGAAGACATATCATAGATATTTGTAATTGATCATATATCGGGGAGGACAATAGTATTTCATTGCTACAAATATGGATTATTGAAAAAATAAGACATGTTTTTTGGATACTTCTCTTCAACTCGGAAGTATTGTATTCCTTATTTGATACGAATAGTTGAAGTGA